AGTCCCTCCCTACAACTCATGAATTAAGAATTCTCACAACAACAAGGTCTACTCGATATGGATTAGGCATGAATGAAACCTTTAACAAAAATCTTTCAAAAAATATTCAATAGTCAATTAATATTATCAACTCATTAAAATGTTATGTTAAAATGGTTTGTTATTAGACCATGTATTTGATTCACCAAATACATCATTATTGTATACTCTTTGATATATATAGCGCAACCCAACCCAATCCTAATCTTTGTTTTGCGGGTTTATAATTGAATTGATCCCTTTCTTATTTTGAATCTAAATATCTAAATACTGAGAAAAATTCCCTCTTGACAGTAATATATGTTGTATATGTAAATCCTAGATGTGAAAATAAGCATAATTCATCTATGAAAGGGTATAATATAAAGACGGAAATCTATATGAAAAAAAAAATAAAAGATTGGCTGAACTTGAAAATTTACTCATTGAATGAGTAAACGATTGAATCGGATTCGGTTGGGTGGTACCAACTAAATCGAGTGCTATCTCCCATTTATCTCTTATTGAATTAACTGATCAACTTGCTATCGGACATTTATTTTCGATTTGGTATTATTCCAAAAAGGATTTCGACATATTTCACTTTATTATAATTATGAGAATCAATCCTACTACTTCTAGCCCTGCGGTTTCCACACTTGAAGAAAAAAAACTAGGGCGTATCGCTCAAATTATTGGCCCAGTACTGGATGTCGTTTTTCCCCCGGGCAAAATGCCTAATATTTATAACGCTTTGGTAGTTAAGGGTCGAGATACTGTCGGTCAACAAATTAATGTGACTTGCGAGGTACAACAATTATTAGGAAATAATCGAGTTAGAGCTGTAGCTATGAGTGCTACAGATGGGCTGATGAGAGGAATGGAAGTGATTGACACGGGAGCTCCTCTAAGTGTTCCAGTCGGCGGAGCTACTCTCGGTCGAATCTTCAACGTTCTTGGAGAGCCTGTTGATAATTTAGGTCCTGTAGATACTCGCACAACATCTCCTATTCATAGATCTGCGCCCGCCTTTATACAGTTAGATACGAAATTATCAATCTTTGAAACAGGTATTAAGGTGGTAGATCTTTTAGCTCCTTATCGCCGTGGAGGAAAAATCGGACTATTTGGGGGAGCTGGAGTAGGTAAAACAGTACTCATCATGGAATTGATCAACAACATTGCCAAAGCTCATGGAGGCGTATCCGTATTTGGCGGAGTAGGAGAACGTACTCGTGAAGGAAATGATCTTTACATGGAAATGAAAGAATCCGGAGTAATTAATGAAAAAAATCTTGCAGAATCAAAAGTAGCTTTAGTCTATGGTCAAATGAATGAACCGCCGGGAGCTCGTATGAGAGTTGGTTTGACTGCCCTAACTATGGCAGAATATTTCCGGGATGTTAATGAACAAGATGTGCTTCTATTCATCGACAATATCTTTCGTTTTGTCCAAGCAGGATCAGAAGTATCCGCATTATTAGGGAGAATGCCTTCTGCAGTGGGTTATCAACCTACCCTTAGTACAGAAATGGGTTCTTTGCAAGAAAGAATTACTTCTACCAAAGAGGGATCTATAACTTCGATCCAAGCAGTTTATGTACCTGCGGACGATTTGACAGACCCTGCTCCTGCCACTACATTTGCACATTTAGATGCTACTACCGTACTATCAAGAGGATTAGCTGCCAAGGGTATTTATCCAGCAGTAGATCCTTTAGATTCAACGTCAACTATGTTACAACCTCGGATCGTTGGTGAGGAACATTATGAAACTGCGCAAAGAGTTAAGCAAACTTCACAACGTTACAAAGAACTTCAGGACATTATAGCTATTCTTGGGTTGGATGAATTATCCGAGGAGGATCGTTTAACTGTAGCAAGAGCACGAAAAATTGAGCGTTTCTTATCACAACCCTTCTTCGTGGCAGAAGTATTTACTGGTTCTCCAGGAAAATATGTTGGTCTTGCAGAAACAATTAGGGGGTTTCAACTGATCCTTTCCGGAGAATTAGATGGTCTGCCCGAGCAGGCTTTTTATTTGGTGGGTAACATCGATGAAGCTACCGCGAAAGCTATGAACTTAGAAGTGGAGAGCAATTTGAAGAAATGACCTTAAATCTTTGTGTACTGACTCCTAATCGAATTATTTGGGATTCAGAAGTGAAAGAAATCATTTTATCTACAAATAGTGGCCAAATTGGTGTATTACCAAACCACGCCCCTATTGCCACGGCTGTAGATATAGGTCTTTTGAGAATACGCCTCAACGACCAATGGTTAACGGTGGCTCTGATGGGTGGTTTTGCTAGAATAGGGAATAATGAGATCACCATTTTAGGAAATGATGCGGAGATGAGTACTGACATTGATCCGCAAGAAGCTCAACAAACTCTTAAAATAGCTGAAGCTAACTTGAGTAGAGCTGAGGGTAAGAGACAAGTGATTGAAGCGAATCTAGCTCTCAGACGAGCTAGGACACGAGTAGAGGCTGTCAATGTTATTTCCTACTAGTCAATACATCAAAATAATCAAAAGAAGTTTTTTAGAAGTTCTTTATTATACACCACATTTAGATTCTGCCAATTGAAGACAATCAAGTCTAATCTGATACAACGAAAAAAGGAGGATGGGTAGAAAAACTTATTAGATACCGGAGTCAATGCAATGGTATCTAATAAGTTCTACCTACTATTGGATTTGAACCAATGACTCCTGCCGTATGAAAGCAATACTCTAACCACTGAGTTAAGTAGGTAATTTATCACCGCAAAAGAAGACCCATCACCTCGGGGATTATAGATAGAATATTATTTCTAAGCAATACCAATCTGTTAACAGTAAGCGGATCAAAGAGTTATCATGTGAGATTAGGGAATATCCATCTTGACAAGAAATTATCTATATGTTAAGATATCTATGACAAGGGCTATAGCTCAGTTAGGTAGAGCACCTCGTTTACACGTGCGCCAATGCTTTTCAAGGGAGCTTATTATGCAATGAACATAGTATAGTTGATCTTATTGAAAAATCAATGTCTTACTCCATAGATTCGAGAGAACAATAGCCTGACAAATATTTGGTTCGGTCCGATTTTGGTGCGAATTTAGGTGCCAAATCAAATAGAACCCATCATTGATTTGATAGTTGATAAGGTAAATACTCAGCCCATTCAATGCTAGGCATAATGAGTATAAGGGCTTCAAAAAAACCTCCTTTCATCCTATGAACTTTAAGGTGTATGAAGTCTCATATTCGACTCTTGCAGCGGAACGATAGAGACTCCATTTAACTTAGGTTGATCTAAGCCGAAGGCAGACCTAAGTCAAGGTAACCCTTCTTTGAAACACTTTGGTATTGCTACTAGATCTGAATACAAATAATGAATCAGAGCACATGGAGCCAGCTCATTATCTTCCTGTAAAGAAAAAATATGGTGGACTAACTGATCTTTACATCAGTTGATGAAAGAGCCCAATGCAACAAACAAAATGCATGTTGGGTCTTTGAAACAGTTCGAATCATTTCGATAATAATCAGTTTGATCTGTTTTACCGAGAAGGTCTACGGTTCGAGTCCGTATAGCCCTAATACATTCTATTTGTCTATTTTTGTATAGACATTCTATTTTTGTTTAGTATAGTTTTCATTTCCTCATTAGTACTTGTTTATAGACTGGACAGACCAGACCATTGGTTGTTTCATAGAAATGAAATGAAAGCATTACCACATATTCATGTAAATACATAGGTACTTGAAAATAAAAACAATAATTCATTCCAATGGATCTAATCAGATCAGTATGTGTCAAATCTAGGACAAGAAAAAGAAAGAAAATATAATCGTTCGATGCATTAGATTGTGTTTACGTATTCATATTTGTATAAAATCAATAGAAACAACGACGATCCTTTACCTGGATTTTAATGAAAAGAATACTTCGAATATGTTAGAAATCCCTAGACATTTTTTACCCCCCCAAAATTATTGGTTTTGATAATAACTATGTTATGTTTGATATTATTTTTTGATAATATTTCATTATCTTATTTCATTTTATTATTTATACATTACATAAATTATATATTTACATATAATTTATATAAGAAATATATATTTCTAAATATAAAATACAAAGAAATAAATATAAGGAAATATAAAGAAAAAAACAAAAACATAGTATTACGTTTCAGAATTATGAAACATAGTTATAGTATTACTATTCATTAGAATACATTAGTAATAGAATATTCTATTAGGTTAGATTAGTATATTTTAGTATTTAATTAAATTACTTTTATTATTTAGAATTTTTTTATTTAATATTTTTTAATCTTATATCTATTTTTTTATAGAGAATAGAGAAAGCGAGACAAAGTGAGAGAGTTTGTGTAAGAACGCCTTATTTCTACACCATATCTAAATAGAATCGAAATCAAAAACGGAATCGAGATTCCGTTGGATGAATCTCTAAACAAGACATGCCACGCAGCAAACAAACTCTGAACTATACACTTTGATTTGATTAAAATAAATTCTTGTTTCACCTAGGAAAACAAGTTCTGGATGAATTGACAATGCCAACTCGAATAATTAAGCATATTCCACATTAATAGGAGTACATTTATGTTTCTGCTTCACGAATATGATATTTTATGGGCATTTCTAATAATATCAAGCGTTATTCCTATCTTGGCATTTGTAATTTCAGGAGTTTTAGCCCCGGTTAGTAAAGGACCAGAGAAGCTCTCTAGTTATGAATCGGGCATAGAACCTATGGGGGACGCTTGGTTACAATTCCGAATCCGCTATTACATGTTTGCTCTAGTTTTTGTTGTTTTTGATGTTGAAACGGTCTTTCTTTATCCATGGGCAACGAGTTTCGATGTATTGGGTGTATCTGTATTTATCGAAGCTTTAATTTTCGTGCTTATCCCAATTGTGGGTTCAGTTTATGCATGGCGAAAGGGAGCGTTGGAATG